AAGTGCTGAAGATATGCAAATAGGGCATCAAATTCGTTCAAGAAAATTTAAACGTGTAGTAATTTTTACCGATAACGAAAGGGATATTGATACTAATAACAAGGAAACTCAGAATTCCCCTAATCAAATATCTTTGATACGTTATTCACAACAATCTGATTTTCGACGAAATATAATAAAAGGTTCTAGCCGCGCCCAAAGGAAGAAAATTTTTATTGGAAAACTCTTTCAAGCAAATGTGCATTCCTCACTCTTTTTGGACAGGATAAAGAAATCCCTTCCCATTTTTTTTGATCCATCTGAACGAATCAAACTTTTTTTTCAAAATTCTATTTTGAAAAGAGTAAGAAAAGGAGCAGAATGCATAATTTTGGATTATACAGAAGAACAGATAAAAAAGGAAAATGAAAAAAAAAACGAAAAAGAACGAATAGAAATAGCAGAAATATGGGATAGCTTTCCACTTGCTCAAGTAATAAGAGGTTTCATGTTAATAACTCAATCAACTCTTAGAAAATATATTACATTACCCTCATTAATAATAGCCAAAAATATTGGACGTATACTATTATTGCAAGTTCCCGAGTGGTCTGAGGATTTTAAGGAATGGAATAACGAAATGTATGTTAAATGTACCTATAATGGTGTTCAATTATCCGAAACCGAATTTCCTCAAAATTGGTTACTAGACGGGATTCAGATAAAGATCCTTTATCCTTTCTGTCTGAAACCTTGGCATAGCTCTAAGCCAAGGATCTTTCATATAGATCGAATAAAAAAAAAGGAGCAAAAATCAGATTTTTGTTTTTTAACAGTTTTGGGAATGGAGACTGAACTTCCTTTTGGTTTTCCCCGAAAAAAAAATTCTTTTTTTGAACCAATTATTAAGGAATTCAAAAAAAAAAGCTCTCTAGTTCTAATAATTTTAAAAAAAAAGATAAAATCCTTTCTAAAAAAAAAAAAAAAAAAATGGATTATTAAAGTTATTCTATTTTTAAAAAGAATAATAAAAGAACTCTCAAAACTAAATCCAATTCCATTATTTAGATTTAAAAAAGTAGCTAAATTAAGTGAAACTAAAAAAGAAAAAAAATTGAAAATAACCCCCAATCAGAAAATTAATGAATCATTTAATCAAATCCAATCTACAAATTGGAGAAATTATTTACTGAGAGAAAAAAAAATGAAAGATCTAATTGTTAGAACAAGCACAATCAGAAATGAAATAGAAAGAATAAAACAAGAGAAAAAAAAAGGAATTCCGAAAATAAATATTAGCCATAATAGAACAAGTTTGAATGTTAAAAGATTCAAATCAAAAAAAAATATTTTAAAAATATTAAAAAGAATAAATACTCGAGTGGTTCATAAATTCTATTTTTTAAAAAAAAAAATTACTGAAAAAATCTACATGAATTTATTTTTCTCTATCATTACTATTCGTAGAATAAATATGGAACTTTTTATTGAAAAAAAAAAAATGGAAAAATACATTTCCAATAATCAAAGCAATGAAACAAGATTTGAGAAACCAAATAAAATTCAATTTATTTCCAATAGAAAAAAGTCGCTTTATAATATTCTTAATAAGAATTCACATAATTTTTATGATTTAGCCTCCTTGTCGCAAGCATATGTCTTTTACAAATTATCAAAAAGACCCGCTCTTAACTTGTACTTATATAAGTTAATACCTATTCTTGAATATCATGGAACTTCTTTGTTTCTTAAAACTTCACTAAAGAATTATTTTGAACCACAAAAACTATTTTATTCTGAATTAAAACAAAAGAAACCTAAAAATTATGCAATAAATCAATGGCAAAGCTGGTTACGAAGTCATTATCAATACAATTTTTCTCCGATTACCTGGTCTAGATTAATAGCACAAAGATGCCAAAATAGAATCAATAAACGTGATATAATTCAACAACAAAATTTAAATTTTGTTGAAAAAAATCAATTAATTTATTACAAAGTATATTCATTACAAAAAAAAAAAGAAAATTTTCAAAAATATAAAAGATATAATCTTTTATCCTATAGATTTATTAATTATGAACATAAAAGGGAGCCGTTTATTTATGGCTCAACATTTCAAAAAACAAAGAGTTCTTATAATTACAACACACATAAAAACAAAATTTATGAAATATTTGAATTAGGAGATAGCCCTATTAATCATTTTTTAGTAAAAAATGATATTAGAAATATGGAAAAAAATACGGATAGAAAATATTTGGATTGGGAAATTTTTTATTTTTGTCTTACAAAGCCAATTGATGTTGTAACTTGGATAAAGATCGATATCAATAGTAATAAAAAGACTCAAACCGGGGCTAAAAATAATCAAATAATAAAAAATTTTGATAAAAAAAAAAGTTTTTTTCTTATGATTGATCCAAAAAGGAATTCACTAAAAAAAAAAATTTATGATTGGATGGGAATGAATAAAAAAATACTAAGTGATTCCATATTCGATTTCAAACTTTGGTTTTTCCCAGAATTTAGACTACTTTATAATACATATAAAATGAAACCATGGAATATACCAAGCAAATTGCTGCTTTTCAATTTAAATATAAATGAAAGAGATAATAAAAATAAAAAGACTAATAGAAAGCAAAAAGGGGTTATATTGTGGAATAAAAAAATTAATTTTGAATTAACAAAAAAAAAAGAAAAAAAATCGGCAGACCAAAGAGATCTTAAATCAAATAAAGAAAACCTTAAAGATATTAAAGAAAATTATTTGCAATCCAATATAAAAGACGATAAGAATAAAAAAAAATACAAAAGCAATACAGAAGCAGAAATAGATTTGTTCCTGAAAAGGTATTTTATTTTTCAATTAAGGTGGAATTTTACTTTGAACCAAAGAACCATTGAAAATATCAAGGTCTATTGTCTCTTGCTTAGACTAGGAAATCCAAGACAAATAACTCTATCCTCTATGCAAAGGAAAGAACTTAATCTGGATACAATGCTGATTCAAAAGAATTTAACTCTTAGAAACTTAATGAGAAAAGAGCTATTTATTATAGAACCCCTTCGACTATCTGTAAAAAAGAATGGTCAGGTTATTATGTATCAAACCATAGCTATTTTATTCGTTCAAAAAAGAAAATATCAAGGATACCGAGAACAAAAATATGTTAATAAGGGGAATTTTTATAAATCTATTTTGATTTTAAAACATTATCAAAGGATAACTACAAATAGAGACAAAAATTCTAATTATTTGCCTGTTCCTGAAAATATTTTATTGTATAGACACCGTAGAAAGTTGAGAATTCTAATTTCTTTTAATTCAAAGACTAAGAATGTTGTAAATAAAAATCCAATATTTAGCAATGGGAACAAAGTAAAAAACTGGAATCAATTTTTAAATGAAAATAAAGATCTTAATCTAGATAAAAATCCATTGATTAAATTAAAGTTATTTCTTTGGCCCAATTACCGATTAGAAGATTTAGCTTGTATCAATCGTTATTGGTTTAATACGAATAATGGTAGCCGTTTCAGTATGTTAAGAATACATATGTACCCACGATTGAGAATAGATTGGTGATACGTTTTGCTATATATCCTGACTTTATCTGGTAAACAAAAACAAACAAATGGATATGACTTGTCCTACATCTCTTGCTAATATAGAATAGTAATTCAATTGAAGTGAAGTATGGATTCTATCTAGAATAGAAACAAATCAACAAAATTTTCTTTTCCACATTTCTCTTTTGAAAATGCAAAATTAGCTATTCTTTTCTTTTTGATCCGTATACAAATCCAATTTTTAATTGATCCATTTTATGGAATAGAATTTTTATTCTATAAAAAATTAAAAATTTTTGTGTACACCAGATTCAAATTGATGACATTATTATTACTGATCAGTAAATTTTTTTTTATAAAAAAAGGGGAGGGATTCATTTTATGGTAAAAATTTCGCTCATTTCGGTTATTTCACAAAAAGAAAAAGAAGAAAATCGAGGATGTGTTGAATTTCAAGTCTTCAGTTTTACCAATAAGATACGGATACTTACTTCACATTTGGAATTGCACAAAAAAGACTATTTATCTCAGAGAGGTTTGCGTAAAATTCTGGGAAAACGCCAACGCCTCCTAAGTTATTTGTCAAAAAAAAATAGAGTACGCTATAAAGAATTAATTGGTCAATTGAATATTCGAGATACAAAAAATCATTAATTTGAAAAACTATTTTGAATTATTCACTTAAATTTGGATGAACCTCCTTTTCACTTTCAGCAACGCATGTACGAATGAATCGGGAAAACCCTATGACTGCACCAGCTACAAGAAAAGATCTCATGATAGTTAATATGGGTCCTCACCACCCATCAATGCATGGTGTTCTTCGACTTATTGTTACTCTAGATGGTGAAGATGTTATTGATTGTGAACCGATATTAGGTTATTTACACAGAGGGATGGAAAAAATTGCAGAAAATCGCACAATTATACAATATTTGCCTTATGTAACACGTTGGGATTATTTAGCTACTATGTTTACAGAAGCAATAACTGTAAATGGACCAGAAAAATTGGGAAATATTCAAATACCCCAAAGGGCGAGCTATATCAGAGTAATTATGTTGGAGTTGAGCCGTATAGCTTCTCATTTATTATGGCTTGGACCTTTTATGGCAGATATTGGTGCGCAAACCCCTTTCTTCTATATTTTTCGAGAAAGAGAATTGATATATGACCTATTCGAAGCTGCCACAGGCATGCGAATGATGCATAATTATTTTCGTATTGGAGGGGTAGCTGCCGATCTACCTTATGGATGGGTCGATAAATGTTTAGATTTTTGCTCTTATTTTTTAAGAGGGGTTGCCGAATATCAAAAGCTTATTACACGGAATCCCATTTTTTTAGAACGGGTTGAAGGAGTAGGGATTATTGGTAGAGAGGAAGCCCCAAATTGGGGTTTATCAGGACCAATGCTCCGAGCTTCTGGAATACAGTGGGATCTT